TTGCTTATCCCCGTCTCTTTCAAAAATGCAAATTTAGGAAAGTGCTTTCTAAACATATGTATAAAAAGAACATATTTCATTTAGCCCCCTCATGCCTACGATAACTAGTTATTTCGGTTTTTTAGTAGTGGCTTTAACTATAACCTCAGCTTTATTTATTGGTCTGAGTAAGATACGACTTATTTGAAAATTTATTGAATTTGAATGAACGAACAATTTATAAAAACAGATTCTTATTTACTATTGCATAGATTCTATAGTTCTTTACTGCGCTAACTATCAATTCTAATTATCCGTCATTGAGATTCATGGGCAATACGGATTCACATTTATGGATAGATATTACCTCTCTTTTTCCCTTTCAAAAAAAAAATCAAAATGATTGAAGTTTTTCTATTTGGAATCGTCTTAGGTCTAATTCCCATTACTTTGGCTGGATTATTCGTGACTGCATATTTACAATATAGACGTGGCGATCAGTTGGACCTTTGATTAATTAATATCTCTTTCCTTTTTTTTTTGACTCACCCCCCCCCTCTTTATTAATTCATTTAATTGAATCTAGGGGAGGTCAAGTCAGATTGCTATTGAATTTTTTTATTTCCATTTTGGTTTGGTGTCATTCATTTTCTACCTAACAAGAGCAGAATCACGCTCTGTAGGATTTGAACCTACGACATTGGGTTTTGGAGACCCACGTTCTACCGAACTGAACTAAGAGCGCTTTCTTATCACAATAAGATAAGGCTGCAATAGTAAAGGGGAGGATTCTTTTTTATATATAAAGGATATCTTGCACACCTATACTATTATACTATTATATATCATCTATACTATTATATATGATATAGAATAATAGTATTAAAGATTCTGTATGCTCAATTTTAATCGATCTAAAACTGCTCCTTCGTTACTGCTCAAAGGAGAAGTAATAGGTAGGGATGACAGGATTTGAACCCGTGACATTTTGTACCCAAAACAAACGCGCTACCAAGCTGCGCTACATCCCTTTCAATTGGTTTACAGTGTCATTATAGAGAATCCCTGTCTTGTTTTCCACACTTTGAATTCCTATATTGATATAGAATATCAATTTTTCTTGCTACTTCCCCTTTTTTATCTCATATCATATAAGGACCCTATAACAAATTCATTTATTAATAAATGAATCTTTTTTGTGGAAATTCTTGGGTGGAAAGTTACATATTTTTCTGTTTTAAGAAATTGTCCATTTTCATTTGGATTAGGGATTTCGCATCCAAATAGATAAAAAGAAGTGGTCCTTAACTACATATTCATCTGATTAGATATCTAGTACCGTATTGTAATACAATAAAAAGGGGGTTTTAAATGCGAGATCTAAAAACATATCTTTCCGTAGCACCAGTACTAAGTACTCTATGGTTTGGTTCTTTAGCAGGTTTATTGATAGAGATCAATCGTTTATTCCCGGATGCGTTAACATTTCCTTTTTTTTCATTCTAGTTATTTATTGGCGTGGGACGGGGTGAAGGAGATTAGAGATACAATCAAATATCTGATCCCCCCCTTTTTTTTTTCGCTTTTTAGAATAAGGGATAGTAGATTCAACCGCACCGAAATTCGGGGTTCAGGCTCCAATTGAATTACTAGTCGAGGAAAAACGGAAATGCGGCTAAGGCAACATCTATCAAATATTCTACAAAAGGGCTTCAATTAAATACTCCACTGTGATTCTATTCTAAATTATTGTGATTCTAAATCTAAAAAAATTAGAAATCATTGTATTACTTATTATTTACTATAATATTTTTTTATAGATTTCAATTTATTACAATGAAATCATTCCTAATTTGATTTTTAGTTAGCAACTTTTTTTTCTTATTTGTTTTTGACCCTAAAATCAATAGGATAGGGTGGGGTGGATTAAAACCTAAAGGGGGTTCATGGCTAAGAGTAAAGATGTCCGAGTAACGATTATTTTGGAATGCACCAATTGTGTTCGAAACGGTATTAATAAAGAATCAACGGGCATTTCCCGATATATTACTCAAAAAAATCGACACAATACGCCCAGTCGATTGGAATTGAGGAAATTCTGTCCCTATTGTTACAAACATACAACTCACGGGGAGATAAAGAAATAGATCAAATCGAGTGCCTGTATGTCATATGTTACCGCTCTCTCAAGGAATATTAAAATATGACTTACTTTAGGTATAGAATTAGTTATATGTAATGTCACTATTAGTACATAAAATAGATTATTCTTTTTTTTCTATATAATTTTTTATTACATATAAATAAATCTAGAATAATGAATAAACAAAGCAAATCTTATAAATTCCATAATTTGGTCCGATCTAAATAGGACTAAATTATATTTTCAAATTTAAGAATTAGAAATATGGATAAGGATAGGATTTTTATTTTTAGAGATAAGGAATAAACAAATTATGGATAAATCCAAGCGATCTTTTCGTAGGCGTTTGCCCCCGATCCAATCGGGGGATCGAATTGATTATAGAAACATGAGTTTAATTAGTCGATTTATTAGTGAACAAGGAAAGATATTATCTAGGCGAGTAAATAGATTGACTTTAAAACAACAACGATTAATTACTATTGCTATAAAACGAGCTCGTATTTTATCTTTGTTACCCTTTCTTAATAATCAGAAACAATTTGAAAGAGGGGAATCGGTCGCTAGAACTAGAGGTCTTAGAACTAGAACTAAATAAAAAAAGTGGGCTTATCCTTCCATTTTCAATTGAATCAAAATTCAAATCCGAACTCAAGCGTAGGTTGATGTTTTATTCGAAAAATCCGAAAATCAAACAAACTGAAATTCACTTGTAATGTTGTAAGAATAATAAAATGTAATGTTGTAAGAATAATAAAAAGAAAAGAATCGAGTCGGGAAAGGAAAATCCTTTTTTTTTGAGCGTCTTTTTTTTGCTCTTTTTGTTTTGATGACCTTATCATCATCTTTTTTCGTACTAATTTCTATTCCACCCTCTCCGAGTTTATTCTCGAGGAAACTCCATTTAAAGTATTCCGGTGGATTCCTTCCGATTCACTTATTCTTTTTCTTTATTAATATTTTTTTTTAATAAATCGCTTTGGAAATCATATAAAGACAATTCCTATTTAATATAGCTATTTGTGCAAGTATTTTACGATTAAGAAGCAACTGCTTACGGTACAGGTTGTGTATTAGTGTACTATACCTATAGGATACCGATTCCGCGCGAATTGCTGCATTTATTCGAGTGATCCACAAACGACGAAAATCTCTTTTTTTCCTACCTCTATCCCGATGCGCCGAAAACAAAGCTCTTATTCTTTGTTGAATAATAGTTTGAGTCACTTTTGAATGAGCCCCTCGAAAACCTGATACAAAGAAACGCATTTTTGTTCGACGTCTCCGAGCTATATATCCTCGTTTAATTCTGGTCATTGAAGAAAAGAAACTTTGATGAATAACTCATTCTTTCTTTCGGTTATTCTTTTTCCCTTTACTAGTCTATTAATAACAAAACGGATTCTTCCAATGTATAAAATAAAAATTCCAATGGCTTTTGCTACTATAACCGTCCCGACCACGAGTTTTTGCCTTTTTTAGGCATTTTATTTTGCCTATAAATAAGAACTTAAATATTAGGTATAAAAAAGCATAATCACTAAAAGAGTAGTAAATAGAAATGGCTAACTAGTGGGTTCCATCGTCTCTATGGTTACTTCTTAAACGGTGAGGTCCTCTCTATACACCGGAGCTCCTTACTTCATTTAATCAATAAATGCTATGGGTAACTTGTACAATTCACACTTTTTGGCTCTACCCCCATGTCCAATAATAGATCTTTCACAATCAGAGACCTATCTTATACAGTAACGGTATTCAATTATGAAAATGAGTTGGGTAGCTGACCCTCTTAGTCCGTTCTTGGAAGCATAATTTTTCCCTTTTCAAATAGGATTTTAACCGCTTAATGGATAAGCATTTGCTACCAATGGATACTTTTTTTTCATCTTAAATTACAAATGGAAGTGATTGGATTTGCACCAATGGAAACCATAAATTTGGTACACAGTAAGATATGTTAAATCTATCTTTTTTATTTTTTAGATAGTGAAGAGAAGTATTTACTGGTACTGATCATTGATACTGAAAAAGAAAGGGTTGACTTTTGTTTCAGCTCATGATCGGAACGAGTCGCACATACACCCTAGTACATGTTCCTCGACGTTGAGGACATCCCCCAAGAGCAGGGGATTTCGTGGCATTTCTGATTGGCTGTCTTGCCTTTCTAATAAGTTGTTTAATAGTTGGCATGCTAAACTATATACATAATGGGCTGGTTTAGATCGATCCTAACCGGATGAAATTCTAAATTCCTTCTTTTGATGTTGAATATTCTATTTCTATATAATATTAACCCCTTACCTTACCTTACCTTAAGGTTAACTTTTCTTAACTGAAGTGGTTAAGAAAAGTTAAGAAAGAAGGAATAAGATAAGGAAGGGGGTTAAATCACTTAACTTTCAATTGTGAATTTGCGTTAAATCGATGCTATTCTGACAATGACATTATCCGATATTATCAACAATTCCATGATCTTTGGCTTCTGTTGCTGACATAAAACTATCTCTTTCCAGGTCGCGCCATATAGCAAACATGCTCTGGCCCGTTTGGTCTACATAAGCCGTTATGATGCTGTTGCGAATGCGTATTAGTTCGTCAGTTTCCATGGTATATTGTCCCGTTTTTTCGTCACAATAAGCGGAAGCGGGTTGATGCATCATTACCCTAGCGTGAGGGAATGCCGTACGTTTGGAACGTTTTCCTCCGACTAAGATAAAGGATGCCACTGAAGCGGCCAATGACACGCACGTTGTAGACACATTTAAGCATTGCATAGTATCGTAAAGAACTAGTCCGGGAACTACAGATCCACCAGAAGAGTTTATAAACAAAAAGATATCTCTGGTATCAAACTCCCCACCAAGATACAACATAAGAGAAACAAGTTGATTCGAGATCTCGCTCCCAATATCTTGGAATAAAAAAAGATTTCTTTGTTGATAAAGTCCGTTGTATAAATCAACCCAAGATGCATCTTCGTCTTCAGGCATTCTGAAAGGTACTTTTGGCATACCAAGCGGCATAAACTAAAAGAAAAAAGAATTAAATACTCAATTTCACTTTGATATGGAAGCGTAACAATGGATTTATTGTCTTAATACCATTGGTCTTTAGTTTATCCTATTTTTTATTTTAATCCTATTTTTATTTTATACATAGATTGAATAATAGTCAAGGTCATAAAAAAAAAGAAAACAGAATGAATGAAAAAGAATTCTTACGAATGTGCCCTTTGAATGATGAACAAATATGGGCACATTCGTTCATAGAAAATGAGATTAACCCCCATTGCGTATTGATACTTATCGGATATAGAATAGATCTGCTTCTCTTTTTCTTCTTCTGAACCAGACTCTTCCATTACATTATTTAGTAAATTAAATATCGAACAAAGCGTAATCTTTTCTCCGAAATAGTCCACCGAGGGGGAGGTACGTAGCCTATTCCAATGCAATAAAGTTACAGAGTGTCTATTTTTCGTTGATAAAGGGGTATTTCCATGGGTTTGCCTTGGTATCGTGTTCATACCGTCGTATTGAATGATCCTGGCCGTTTGCTTTCTGTTCATATAATGCACACAGCCCTGGTTGCTGGTTGGGCCGGTTCGATGGCTCTATATGAATTAGCAGTTTTTGATCCTTCTGACCCCGTTCTTGATCCAATGTGGAGACAGGGTATGTTTGTTATCCCCTTCATGACTCGTTTAGGAATAACCAATTCATGGGGCGGTTGGAGTATTACAGGGGGGACTGTAACCAATCCGGGTATTTGGAGTTACGAAGGTGTAGCCGGAGCACATATTGTGTTTTCTGGCTTGTGCTTCTTGGCAGCTATCTGGCATTGGGTGTATTGGGATCTGGAAATTTTTAGCGATGAGCGCACAGGAAAACCTTCTTTGGATTTGCCCAAGATCTTTGGAATTCATTTATTTCTCTCAGGAGTGGCTTGTTTTGGTTTTGGCGCATTTCATGTAACAGGATTATATGGTCCTGGAATATGGGTGTCCGATCCTTATGGGCTAACTGGAAAGGTACAACCTGTAAATCCAGCATGGGGTGTGGAAGGTTTTGATCCTTTTGTTCCGGGAGGAATAGCCTCTCATCATATTGCAGCGGGGACATTGGGCATATTAGCGGGCTTATTCCATCTTAGTGTTCGCCCGCCCCAACGTTTATACAAAGGATTACGTATGGGAAATATTGAAACCGTCCTTTCCAGTAGTATCGCTGCTGTCTTTTTTGCGGCTTTTGTTGTTGCTGGAACTATGTGGTATGGTTCATCAACGACTCCCATCGAATTATTTGGTCCTACTCGTTATCAATGGGATCAGGGATACTTCCAGCAAGAAATATATCGAAGGGTTAGTGCTGGGCTAGCCGAAAATCAAACTTTATCCGAAGCTTGGTCTAAAATTCCCGAAAAGTTGGCTTTTTATGATTACATTGGCAATAATCCGGCGAAAGGGGGATTATTCAGGGCGGGTTCAATGGACAACGGGGATGGGATAGCCGTTGGGTGGTTAGGACACCCTATCTTTAGAGATAAAGAAGGGCGTGAACTTTTTGTTCGTCGTATGCCTACTTTTTTTGAAACATTTCCGGTTGTTTTGGTAGACGGAGATGGAATTGTTAGAGCCGATGTCCCTTTTAGAAGGGCAGAATCAAAGTATAGTGTTGAACAAGTAGGTGTAACTGTTGAGTTCTATGGTGGCGAACTTAATGGCGTAAGTTATAGCGATCCTGCTACTGTGAAAAAATATGCTAGACGTGCTCAATTGGGTGAAATTTTTGAATTAGATCGTGCTACTTTGAAATCTGATGGTGTTTTTCGTAGCAGTCCAAGAGGTTGGTTTACTTTTGGACATGCCTCGTTTGCTCTGCTCTTCTTTTTCGGGCACATTTGGCATGGTGCTAGAACCCTGTTCAGAGATGTTTTTGCTGGTATTGATCCGGATTTGGATGCTCAAGTAGAATTTGGAGCATTCCAAAAACTTGGAGATCCAACTACAAGAAGACAAGTAGTTTGATTCAAGATTGCTTTGTCATTTTGGCTTCTATTTTTTCTTTTCTGTTTGTGATTTGACATAGGCTTAGGCTTAGGTTGCTGGAAAAATCTTGATTTCAATCACTACCTTTTTATCCCCGCTTTTTCTCCAGGAGATGATCCAAAATAAACAGGCATGGAAGCTATAATTGTAAACCACAATCGAATTTATGGAAGCATTGGTTTATACATTTCTTTTAGTATCGACTCTAGGGATCATTTTTTTCGCTATCTTTTTTCGAGAACCGCCTAAAGTTCCAACTAAAAAATGAAATGATTTTTCATTCCCTCAGTTAAAGTAATGAGCCTCAAAATAGAATATTTTGAGGCTCATTACTTTAACTAGTCCCCGTGTTCCTCGAATGGATCTCTTAGTTGTTGAGAGGGTTGCCCAAAGGCAGTATATAAGGCGTACCCAGTAAAACTTACAAGTAAACCAGATATAGAAATGGCGACTAAGGTTGCTGGTTCCATTATTATAAAATTTCAAGACCACAATGGATCTATGATAAGATCGTTTATTTACAACGGAATGGTATACAAAGTCAACAGATCTCATTGAATACAAAATAAGATTTATTATGGCTACACAAACTGTTGAGGGTAGTTCTAGATTTAATCCAAGGCCAAAGCCAACTACTATAGGGTCTTTTTTGAAACCATTGAATTCGGAATATGGTAAAGTGGCCCCTGGATGGGGAACGACTCCTTTGATGGGTATTGCAATGGCTCTATTTGCAGTATTCCTATCTATTATTTTGGAGATTTATAATTCTTCCGTTTTACTGGATGGAATTGCGATGAATTAGATTCACAAGAACTGCGAAGCCCGAGTTTTTCAATCAAAAAAAAGCGAATAGGTCTCGTATTTTAGCCCATGTTTTTTGGCAGTTCGACCGCAAAATTTCTTTTTTTTTCTGTATTTCCGGAATATGAGTGTGCGACTTGTTATAATTGATCCTATTGATAGTACAGAAAAAGGGATCTGTCGTCTTGATAGAGATCGTTTTAGCCCGTCGAATATTCATTTGAGTATCTGGAGCACGGAATATATGAAATAGATCACGAAGTGTTCGAACTACGATTCATATTTAATATTCAAACCAAACCTCGCAGCTGGACTAAAAAAAAAATTCAAAGAAAATGAATTCTAAATAGAAAGATTTTTTATTCTTTCAAATTCTAATTTCTTTATGTTTATTTTGATCAAAGGACAAAGCTTTCTTTCTATTGTTCTATCTAATCATTAAATAAGTTGATGATTCAACGGTTCTTACTCAGGGAATCTTTGTGCTTAGTTTCAAGATTTTTTTTATTGAATTATCGTGGTTCTAGTATGAATCTGGGGTTTCAATTGATTCATAGGGTCTTAACAAGATAATGCCTATCAATAATAAAGTCAATAATCACTCACTAATAAAGAAAAAAAGTGATATTCCAATAATAAATCAAAGCAAAGAAAAAGAAATTAGGTAGGTAAAGAGAAGATTCAAGAGGCCTGTAATGATCAACATAAAGACGAATGCGCCGACTTGAGTTTTTGGCATTCTAATTACAAAGAAAAGAAGGGCTATTTTTACTTGTTTGTATCTTTTCTTTAGATAAAAAAGATTGAATGAAAGGGTGAAGAAGTTTCAAACTTTCAATTATGTCTTCCTTTCCGTCAGCCAGTATTGGGGTGTTTTTTTTTTGAGCCGTACGAGATGAAATTCTCATATACGGTTCTAAGAGGGGGAGTCCTCGTTCTTGGTTTACCTATCTCAATAAAGTCTATGATTGGTTCGAAGAACGTCTCGAGATTCAGGCGATTGCAGATGATATAACTAGTAAATATGTTCCTCCTCATGTTAACATATTTTATTGTCTAGGAGGAATTACGCTTACTTGTTTTTTAGTACAAGTAGCTACAGGGTTTGCTATGACTTTTTACTATCGTCCAACTGTGACTGAGGCCTTTGCTTCTGTTCAATACATAATGACTGAAGCTAACTTTGGTTGGTTAATCCGATCGGTTCATCGATGGTCGGCAAGTATGATGGTCTTAATGATGATCCTGCACGTATTTCGTGTTTATCTCACGGGTGGTTTTAAAAAACCTCGGGAATTAACTTGGATTACGGGCGTAGTTCTGGGTGTATTGACGGCATCTTTTGGTGTAACAGGTTATTCTCTACCTCGGGACCAAATTGGCTATTGGGCAGTTAAAATTGTAACAGGCGTACCGGACGCTATTCCAGTAATAGGATCACCTTTGGTAGAGTTATTACGTGGAAGTGCTAGTGTAGGACAATCCACTTTGACCCGTTTTTATAGTTTACACACTTTTGTATTACCTCTTCTTACTGCCGTATTTATGTTAATGCATTTCTTAATGATACGTAAGCAAGGCATTTCTGGTCCTTTATAAAGAATATAGATCAGATCATAGATATTTTGAATTTATTATTTATCTTATTAGTTGGAGGAGGAATATATATATAGTATTTCATTGCTACAAATATGGATTATTAAAAAAAAAATAAGACATGTGTTTGGATATTTCCTTTCAACTCTACAAGATTCTATTATTTATTTGACATGAATAGTTGAGGGGAATTCTCCGAAGAGAAAGTGGATTATGGGAGTGTGTGACTTGAACTATTGATTGGAGCCGTGCAGAAGTATTTCTTTCTCTGCTACATTAGAATTCACAACCAAATGTATCTTTGTTCCAACCGCCGTGTAAGTTCCATAGCATACAAAGGATAGGCTGGTTCACTTGAAGAGAATCTTTTCTATGATCAGACCTGACCGATATCTTGCATGAACGGGCTCCGTAAGATCCAGTAGAATAAGGGATTTGGCCCAATCAAAATTCATATGTTTTAGCTTTTTTTTTTACTTTTTTTATTATTTCTTACATAGTATGGAAATGCATTCATTTCCTCTGCATCGACCCGATTTATTATATATACTATCGGAGTGAAACAAAGGATCTAAAGAAGAGCAAAGGCTAGACTATATTAGTAACAAGTAAATCTTTTGTATGTGAAAAATCTTGATCTTTTTGGGGGAGAAGAGCGAATCACAGGCAAGGTGTGAGACAACCCAGAAAGCACTTGATCATAATCAACTTTGTAAGCCAAGCCTACTTGGGTATTGAGCATTTTTTTGACCTGTAAGAATTGAATTTCTTGGAATGTATAGTTTCAAATTTTGAAACTTGAATCGGATAATTTTTTTCTTATCTATAATTAGATGGAATATAGAATCATTTATATATGTATGGATAAGATATAGATTTAGTTTATTATGTATCCATTTGTGTCCATTTGATTCGATTGGTTCTTGCTTGAGCCGGATGATGAAAAATTATCATGTCCGGCTCTGTCGGGGGATGGATTTATAAGAATTCACCTATCCCAATAACAAAAAACCCTGATTTGAACGATCCTGTATTAAGGGCTAAATTAGCTAAAGGTATGGGTCATAATTATTATGGAGAACCCGCATGGCCAAATGATCTTTTATATATTTTTCCCGTAGTAATTCTCGGTACTATTGCCTGTAATGTAGGCTTAGCCGTTCTAGAACCTTCAATGATTGGTGAACCCGCGGATCCATTTGCAACTCCTTTGGAAATACTACCCGAATGGTATTTTTTTCCCGTATTTCAAATACTTCGTACAGTACCTAACAAGTTATTGGGTGTTCTTTTAATGGTTTCAGTGCCTGTGGGATTATTAACAGTACCCTTTTTAGAAAATATTAATAAATTCCAAAATCCATTTCGCCGTCCGGTAGCAACAACCGTCTTTTTGATTGGTACTGCAGTAGCCTTGTGGTTGGGCATTGGAGCAACATTGCCAATTGATAAATCCCTAACTTTAGGTCTTTTTTAATTTTAAATGGATTCGCTTATTAAATTCAGTCAATTGTAAGTAAAATAACACGGTGTGTGTATCTAGGGAGAATTCACTTTCACTTTGAAGTGACTATTCCCTAGATACATTATTTATTCAATTCGGGCCCGACTATATAGATTCGGATTGTGCTGAAGATTGAATGAAAACCTATTCTTTTTTGTAAATCAATTTCAAAATGCTTTTTTACTTCTTTTCTATAATGTCCAATATCTGTTTTACATCTTCTCTGTGAAAATGTTCAATTTTCATAAGGTCTTCCTGGCTCTTATTCAAAAGGTCGAAGAATGTATGTATATTGGACGTTTTAAGACAATTATAGATTCTGGGAGGCAACTCTGATTGGTCAATAAAAAAAAATTTCAATGCTATTTCTTTTTTCTTTTTTCTTAGTTTAGTTAATTTATCATAAAAAGGAAAAAAAGGTAAACTAACCTTGTGTTGAATGTTCTCTAAATGTGACTTTTCCTCTTCCGCATGTAGAAAAGGAATAAATAAGTCAATCAAATTCCGGGAAGCTTCATGAAGTGCTTCTTTAGGAGTTAAACTTCCATTTGTCCATATTTCGAGAAAAAGTATTTCTTGTTTTTTATTACCATTCCCATAAGAATGAATACTATGATTTACATTTCGAACCGGCATGAATACAACATTATCTATAGGATAACTTTTGTCGTGAAAGTTATTTGGCGTTTTTATACCGTATCCTCTATTCCTTTCAATTTGTAATCCAATACACAAATAAATTGGTTCTGTTAGGCTAGCTATATGCTGTGTATTATCAATTATTTCCACAGAGGGCGGTAAGATGATGTCTTGAGAAGTTACATATCCGGGACCTTTGACACAAATAAATGCCTTGCGAGTTCCATACAGATTACTTCTCAATACAATTTCTTTCAAATTCATTAAAATTTCATGTACCGATTCTTGAATACCCGCTATGCTAGAATATTCATGTGGTACTTTCTCAGATTTTGCGCGTGTAATACATGTTCCTTCTATTTCTCCAAGCAAAGCCCTTCGCATCGCAATGCCTATTGTGTCGGCCTGGCCTTTCATAAGCGGAGATAGAATAAAGCGTCCATAATAAAGACGTTTACTATCTATTCTTGATTCAACACACTTCCACTGTAGTGTCCGAGTAGATACTTTTACTTTCTCTCGAACCATAGTAATATTCTTTTTGTCTTTGATCAACTCATTAAATCATTTATTTCTCTTGAAATCTCTTTAGTCTTTTTTTTTATTCCTACACACGTCTTTTTTTAGGAGGTCTACAGCCATTATGTGGCATAGGAGTTACATCCCGTACAAAATTTAATACTAAACCACTTCTACGGATAGCTCGTAATGCTGCATCTCTTCCGAGACCCGGACCTTTTATCATAACTTCTGCTCGTTGCATACCTTGATCCACTACTGCTCGAATAGCATTTCCTGCTGCGATTTGAGCAGCAAAGGGCGTCCCTCTTCTTGTACCCCTGAATCCACAAGTACCGGCAGAGGACCAAGAAATCACCCGACCCCTTACATCTGTAACAGTAATAATGGTGTTATTGAAACTTGCTTGAACATGAATAACTCCCTTTGGTATTCTACGTGCACCCTTACGTGAACCAATGCGCACATTCCTGCGTGAACCAACTTTTGGTATAGGTTTTGCCATATTTTATCATTTTATAAAAATAAGTCAGAGATATATGGATATATCCATTTCATGTCAAAATAGATCTTCTATATTTTATTTGTTTATCCTTTTCTTTAAAATTGAAGATTGCTTTAGCAGTCTCTTTTTTTTTTACTAGAAGAATTATCCTTGTCTTTGTTTATGTCTCGGGTTGGAACAAATTACAATAATTCGTCCCCTCCTGCGGATTAGCCTACATTTTTCACAAATTTTACGAACAGAAGCCCTTATTTTCATAGCTGTTATTCCTTAATCCCGAATTCGTTGGAAGAAAATAAGTTTCTTGAAATTTTTGAACCCTCAAACGAGCCCCCTGAAAGGAATCTTGAAGTTGAAAAAACCACTTAATTATTCTAACCCTTGTTAGGGATTTTAACAATTATATGATATGTCCGGGGGGGTTGAATCATAATGATTTACTTTAAATCAATTGAAATTGAATTTTTACCCTTAATATGTATACGTATAAAAAACTTCTTTTGGTCGTTTCTAAAGCATAATCTACAATCATATATTCATTATCCAAAGGAATCTCGACCATATCATTGAGAAAAAATTCATGAAGGTTTAATTACTGAATTTTTTTTTGTTCTTTCATTCCAGTTCCAGGTACTTCGAAGTATCAACTAATGTAGCACAGGAGGAGTCATAGTAATATTTAGTCGACAATTTGCCCTTTTTTTTTTCACAAATAAGAAGGTTTCAGATACAATTCGGATATTATATCTATAATATATGGATTGATTACCATATATAACACAAAATTTCTCCGCCGATTCCTTCTAGTCGAGCGTCTCGGTCTGTCATTATACCTTGAGAAGTAGAAAGAATTACAATACCTATCCCGCCTAATATTCTAGGAATTTTTTGATAGTTAGAATAGATTCGTAGACCGGGTCGGCTTATCCGTTTTAAATTTAAAGTAGTTTGATATGGTCCTTTCCTATTTCTTCTATGTTGTAGGGTTAAAACAAAAAAGTCTTTATTGCTTTCCTGATGTTTTCTTACGTTCTCGATAAAACCTTCTCGTAAAAGTATTTTAACAATGGTTTCGGTGATGTTAGTTGATGCTATTCGAATCGTTCCTTTTCTATTCATGTCAGCATTTCGTATAGAGGTTATTATTTCAGCAATAGGATCCCTCCCCATGGTAAATTCTTCTTTCTCCCGAATTTTGATATAATCAACATGTTTTTTGATTTATTAGTATTAAAGGTATATGCATAAGACATAATATAATCTACTTGAGACATAATCCACAACAAATCTATATAATTTCAAGAATTTCGTTTAAATAGAGAATTCTATTGAAGTTATCATCTTATACTTATAATACTTCAGGAGCTAATGAAACTATTTTAGTGAAATTTAACTGTCTCAATTCCCGGGCGATTGCTCCAAAAATTCGAGTTCCTTTTGGATTTCCTTCTTGATCAATTACAACTGCAGCATTGTCATCATATCGTATTATAATACCGTTGTCACGCTTGAGTTCTTTACAAGTACGTACAATTACAGCTCTGATCACTTCTGATCTTTCCAGAGGTGTATTGGGTATTGCTTCCTTGATTACAGCAACAATAACGTCACCAATATGAGCATATCGGCGATTACTGGCTCCTATGATTCGAATACACATCAATTTTTGGGCTCCGCTGTTATCTGCTACATTCAAAATGGTCTGAGGTTGAATCATTTTTGAATCTCTTCTTTCAATGCAACAAAGGACGAAGAAAAAAAGAAATATTGTTTGTCAAAAAAAGAAAATCCACAATTGTTTTTGAATTTCTAAGACCTCTTTCTCTTGGTTTTCTATATTTCTATCCTGAAATAATGAATTGAGTTTTTATAGGCATTTTTGATGCTGCAATTAAAATAGCCTTTCTGGCTATATTTTCGGCCACTCCACCCATTTCATAAAGGATTTTACCAGGTTTAACGACAGCTACCCAATATTCGGGAGATCCTTTGCCCGAACCCATGCGTGTTTCCGTAGGTCTTACTGTAACTGGTTTGTCTGGAAATATACGTACCCATATTTTTCCACCCCGTCGTATATTTCGTGTCATTGCGCGCCGGCCGGCTTCTATTTGTCTAGATGTAATCCAAGCAGGTTCAAGTGCTTGAAGAGCATATCGGCCAAAACAAATACGATTGCCGCTACAAGATATTCCTTTCAGTCTTCCTCTATGTTGTTTACGGAATCTGGTTCTTTTCGGGTTATAGTTGATGTCTCTTTC